AAAAAGAAAAACATGTTAATTATATCCAATTTTGAGGTTTTAGTTCATCATGGGTAGAGACACTATTGCTGAGATAATAACCTCTATACGAAATGCTGATATGGATCGAAAAAGAGTTATTCGCATAGCATCTACTAATATTACCGAAAACCTTGTTAAAATACTTTTCCGAGAAGGTTTTATCGAAAACGTCAGAAAACACCGAGAAAAAACCAAAAAAATTTTGGTTTTAACCCTGCGCCATCGAAGGAATAGGAAAAGACCCTATAGAAATTTTTTAAATTTAAAACGGATAAGTCGACCCGGTTTACGAATCTATTCTAACTCCCAAAGAATTCCTAGAATTTTAGGTGGGATGGGGATTGTAATTCTTTCTACTTCTCGAGGTATAATGACAGACCGGGAGGCTCGACTAGAAGGAATCGGCGGAGAAATTTTGTGTTATATATGGTAATCCTTTTTATATCCAAATGGGATCCGAAACCTCTTCGTATTTGTAAAAAAAAAAAAGAAAGGGGGTCAGTTGTCTAATATCGTTTCTCCTCGATTAGTTGATACTTCAAGGAGGCTTTACCTGGAATGAAAGAACAAAAATGGATTCACGAAGGTTTAATTACTGAATCGCTTCGCAATGGCATGTTTCGGGTTCGGTTAGATAATGAAGATCTGATTCTAGGTTATGTTTCAGGAAAGATCCGACGTAGTTTTATACGGATATTGCCAGGAGATAAAGTAAAAATTGAAGTAAGTCGTTATGATTCAACCAGAGGACGTATAATTTATCGACTCCGAAACAAGGATTCAAAAGATTAGGTAGTTTTTATTCAATACGATTCGAGATAAAAAAATTTCAAGAAACTGATTTTCTACCAAGAATTAGATTCAGAATTAAGATAAGGAATGACAACTATGAAAATAAGAGCTTCCGTTCGTAAAATTTGTGAAAAATGTCGACTAATCCGTAGACGGGGGCGCATTAGAGTAATTTGTTCCAACCCGAGACATAAACAAAGACAAGGATAAGCAGGCTTAACTAAAAGGCCCAGCGTACAAATAAAGAATGGATTTGACATGAAATGGATATATCCATATATTTCTGACTTATATTTATGAGATGATACAATATGGCAAAAGCTATACCGAGAACCGGTTCACGTAGAAATGTACGGATCGGTTCACGTAAAAGTGCACGGAAAATACCAAAGGGAGTTATTCATGTTCAAGCAAGTTTTAATAATACCATTGTCACGGTTACAGATGTACGGGGTCGGGTGGTTGCCTGGTCCTCGGCAGGTACTTGTGGATTCAAGGGTACGAGAAGAGGGACGCCCTTTGCCGCTCAAACTGCAGCAGCAAATGCTATTCGTACAGTCGTAGATCAAGGTATGCAACGAGCAGAAGTCATGATAAAAGGTCCCGGTCTCGGAAGAGACGCCGCATTACGAGCTATTCGTAGAAGTGGTATACTATTAACTTTTGTACGGGATGTAACCCCTATGCCACATAATGGCTGCAGACCTCCTAAAAAAAGACGTGTGTAGAAATGAAGAGTAAACAAATTTCAAGAGAAACAAGAGAAATAAATAATTCAATCAAATAAAATAAATAAAATAAAAAAAAATTACTATGGTTCAAGAGAAAGTAACAGTATCCACTCGGACACTACAGTGGAAGTGTGTTGAATCAAGAACAGACAGTAAACGTCTTTATTATGGGCGCTTTGTTCTGTCTCCACTTATGAAAGGACAGGCCAACACAATAGGTATTGCGATGCGAAGAGCTTTGCTTGGAGAAATAGAAGGAACATGTATCACACGTGTAAAATCTGAGAACGTCTCCCACGAATATTCTACTATAACGGGTATTCAAGAATCGGTTCACGAAATTATAATGAATTTAAAAGAAATTGTATTGAGAAGTAATCTATATGGAACTTGTAACGCGTCTATTGGTGTCAGGGGTCCTGGATATGTAACTGCTCAAGATATCATCCTACCGCCTTATGTAGAAATCGTTGACAATACACAACATATAGCTAGCTTGATAGAACCGATTAATTTGTGTATTGGATTAGAAATCGAGAGAAATCGCGGATATCTTATAAAAATGCCACATAACTTTCAAGATGGAAGTTATCCTATAGATGCTGTATTCATGCCCGTTCGAAATGTGAATCATAGTATTCATTCTTATGGAAATGGGAATGAAAAACAAGAGATACTATTTCTCGAAATATGGACAAATGGGAGTTTAACTCCGAAAGAAGCACTTCATGAAGCCTCCCAGAATTTGATTGATTTATTTATTCCCTTTTTATATAAGGAAGAAGAAAACTTACCCTTAGAGGACAATCAACACACGGCGCCTTTATCCCCCTTTACTTTTCACGATAAATTGGATAAAGTCAGAAAAAACAAGAAAAAAATAGCATTGAAATCGATTTTTATTGATCAATCCGAATTGTCTTCCCGGGTTTATAATTGCCTCAAAAGGTCCAATA